TCTTATTCTAATCATCCGCGTTTGAAACGTATTTTAATGCCTGAAAGTTGGATAGGGTGGCCTTTGCGTAAAGATTATATTGCCCCCAAATTTTATGAAATCCAAGATGCTCATTGAATGATAAAACAAGGATCTTCACTTCTAGAATTCTATAGATTCCAGGCTCTCTTCTCGGTGAAACATAGGAATTTAGGTCTCATTTGTAGTCTGGCTAGGATAACAAACAAGACAAGACACTTAGGGCTTCATTGGGATTCTCAAATTTGAAAGATACTTATTTAGGATGATCCAAGCCAATAGGATGAACCAAATGAGTTCTGCATCATGAACTTTGTCGTGCGCACATCACTTAGACGGACTCTAATAAAGTCATGTAATGTAGGAGGCAATGCAAAAATAGAATTTGAAAAAAATACAAGGGAATGAAAGGATATCGGATTCGATTTCTATTCGTTTTTTTTGAAGGAGAGGATAAATCAACTCAAAAGAATAGAAATCTAGACTTAGATACTTTGTCTAAGAAAGTCTTTACCCATCTATCAAATCAAAATAGATGGGATATCTCTCTAAAAACCGAGAGGGCTAATATATATTCTGATCTAGACTCTTTATGAATTTAATCAAAATGTATCTCGATTCATATCAATTACTTTATAGAGGCTCAGCCAAATGAATCGTGTGTCAGGAACCAGATTTGAACTGGTGACACGAGGATTTTCAGTCCTCTGCTCTACCAGCTGAGCTATCCCGACTATTCCCGATACTGCATCCTCATTTTACTAGCGAAGTTGGGTATATGTCAATTGAAAGGATATTAGAAAGTCTCGTCCAGGTCCCGGAATTTATTGGATCGTCAAAAGAACAACTTAGTAAGTTTCCGGATGAATAAAAATCTCCATTGTGAATCATTCAAATTCAAATGGGGATTCCTTGCTCAAAGATGTTCATTTGTACACATATAATCTATCCCACAAAACTCGTGAGAAGAGAAAAACCTTTCCGCTCAGAGTGGTTTGTAAAAGCGTAGGTGAATGGGAAAGAGAAGGAATTTGGAAGCGCTAACGAAAAAAAGGATCAATATAAAGAAAAGGATAGACTCAAGCGTTAGACAGCGAAATGGGCTCTTTGGGGATAGAGGGACTTGAACCCTCACGATTTCTAAAATCGACGGATTTTCCTCTTACTATAAATTGCATTGTTGCCAATATTGACATGTAGAATGGGACTCTATCTTTATTCTCGTCCAATGACTCAATTCTTCAAAAGATCTATCAGACTCTGGAGTGAATGATTTGTCTCTTTATTCTTCAATCTGAATCGATTCACAAGAATTCTTCCATTTTTCATATAACAAATACAGATTCGAGTCGTCATTAATCATTTGATATTTTATAGTATTTCAGTACGCATACCTTACCTATGTATATTATATAGGGTTATCCTTCACTCTTTCTGAAGTTTCAAGAGAAAGATTCCTTTACCAACGTAAGACAATCAACTCCATTTGTTAGAACAGCTTCCATTGAGTCTCTGCACCTATCCTTTTTGATTTTCGCTTTCCGAACCTTTCTTTGTTTTCAGAAAACGGGATTTGGCTCAGGATTGCCCATTTTTGTTAATTCCAGGGTTTCTCTGAATTTGAAAGTTCTCACTTAGTAAGTTTCCCTACCAAGGCTCAATCCAATTAAGTCCGTAGCGTCTACCAATTTCGCCATATCCCCCTTTGAGATTAGGATCTCACAGTGATGTCCTTCCCACTTGTCTTTTATTTCTACCGGCACTATTGAATTTAGTAGAGACTTATTGCTATCTCGAAAAAGTCTTTATCTCATCTTTGCTTTTTGGTCCAATCAAAAACGATTTTATCATTTATGTCTCTACAATTCAATATAAGTGGATCCATCCCATATATCTATCTGTCCTCCTTCCGATCACTTTTCTATGTAATTACCATTACTTAAACGGTCGATTTTTCGTCCTAAATTCCACCTTTCCGAATGAAAGCGGCGGCATGTCTCATTTGTTATAACTAAGAATTCCATTCAAAAATTAGAATTTGCAAGATAGATGATAGGGAAGAAAAGAGAGAAGGGTAATCAAAAGAATTTCAAATGTCGGTTGAATTCAAAAACAAAAAAATTTTTGAATATTTATTCATTTCTTATTTATAATAAAATTGTGAGAAAGAAGTCGAAATTCGATAGGCCCGAATTAATCGTTATGTTCTATAAGATTTCAGATTTTTTGAAATTCTATATTTTCTTGTTTTTGATTCATATTTATTATGAATAGCTCAGAATTTCAAAAAAATTGTATTCTAATTAGTTAATAGCAAGCAAGGATTCTGAGAGTTTATTGAATTCCTAGGCGTGTCGAATTGCTCGTATGTCAGCCTACTTAGCTCAGAGGGTAGAGCATCGCATTTGTAATGCGATGGTCATCGGTTCGATTCCGATAGTAGGCTTTTCTCTCTTTCTTTTTTTGATTTTTCATCATTGAG